AAACTTTAATAATATTTAATTATTTCTTTAGAATTGCAGTCTAAAATCATTTTTGACTATAAAGTTAAAAATGATTAAAAAGATTTTTTATCTTATAAATAAATTTACAATTTATTACCTATTATCAGCCATTTAATCAAAAAAAAAATGAATTGCCTGATAAAAAGGATTACCTTGATAGGGTAAATAATAAAGAATATTCTTTATTCATTTATATTTAATAGAATTAAACTATTACTAAAAGTATCAAAAACTTTTGTGCTTCATACACTTAAATATAAAAAGATAAGCTAATTAAGCTTTTAGGTTCATACCCTAACTATAAAGGTTTTATTCCTTTTCTTTTTTAAAAAATCAAGAAAATTTCTAATAATATTTTCTTTATTATATTAATTTGTAGTTCATTAATTACAATTTCTGCAAATTCTTGATTAAGAGCTTGAATAGGATTAGAAATTAATTTACTTTCATTTATCCCCCTAATAAATGAAAGTAAAAAAAATTTAATAACCTCAGAAAGTAGTTTAAAATATTTTTTAATTCAAGCTTTTGCTTCTTCTATTTTATTATTTTCAATTATTTTTATAATATTAATTTTTAACATAAATTGATATATAATTAATAATTTTAATGAATTATTACTTTTATCTACTTTATTATTAAAAAGAGGAGCTGCTCCTTTTCATTTTTGATTTCCTAATGTTATAGAAGGATTAAATTGAATTAATAATTTAATTTTAATAACTTGACAAAAAATTGCTCCTTTAATATTAATTTCTTATAATTGAAATTATAATTTTTTTATTATTTCAATTATTTTATCAACATTAATTGGATCATTAGGAGGATTAAATCAAATTTCATTACGAAAATTAATAGCTTACTCTTCAATTAACCACCTTGGATGAATATTATTAGCAATAATAAATAATGAAATATTATGACTTTCTTATTTTTTTTTTTATTCGTTTTTATCTTTTTCTATTGTTTTTATATTTAATACTTTTAAAATTTTTTATTTTAATCAAATTTTTAATTTCTATCCAATAAATTCAATTATTAAATTTTTTATATTTTTAAATTTATTATCTTTAGGAGGATTACCCCCATTTTTAGGATTTCTTCCTAAATGATTAGTTATCCAAAATTTAATTAATATAAATCATTATTTTTTACTTTTTTTAATAGTTTGTTTAACATTAATTACATTATTTTATTATTTACGATTATCTTATAGAATTTTTATATTAAATTTCAATAAAAATTCTTGAATGTTAATGAATAACTTTAGCAATAAAAATATAACTTTTATTTTAACTATAAATTTTTTTTCTATCATAGGGTTAATAATTATTTCATTAATTTACCTAATTTTATAAAAAAAAAAAAAAGAATTTAAGTTAAAGAAACTAATAGTCTTCAAAACTGAAAATATTTGTATTAATCTTTTAATTCTTAAAATTGCGACAATGACTTTTTTCAACAAATCATAAAGATATTGGAACTTTATATTTTATTTTTGGTGCTTGATCTGGAATAGTAGGAACTTCTTTAAGAATCTTAATTCGAACCGAATTAAGTCATCCTGGGGCATTTATTGGAAATGATCAAATTTATAACGTAATTGTTACAGCCCATGCTTTTATTATAATTTTTTTTATAGTTATACCTATTATAATTGGAGGATTTGGAAATTGATTAGTTCCCTTAATATTAGGAGCCCCTGATATAGCTTTTCCCCGAATAAATAATATAAGTTTTTGATTACTCCCTCCTTCATTGACTCTTCTTCTTTCAGGAAGAATAGTAGAAAATGGAGCTGGAACAGGTTGAACTGTTTACCCTCCTTTATCTTCAAATCTTGCTCATACTGGAGCATCAGTTGATTTATCAATTTTTTCTCTTCATTTAGCCGGGATTTCTTCAATTTTAGGAGCTGTAAATTTTATTACAACAGTAATTAATATACGATCTTCAGGAATTACATTAGATCGAATACCCTTATTTGTATGATCAGTAGTAATTACAGCTATTTTATTATTACTATCTCTACCTGTTTTAGCCGGAGCTATTACAATATTACTAACTGATCGAAATTTAAATACATCTTTTTTTGACCCTATAGGAGGAGGAGATCCTATTTTATACCAACATTTATTTTGATTTTTTGGACATCCTGAAGTTTATATTTTAATTCTTCCGGGATTTGGAATAATTTCTCATATTATTACTCAAGAAAGAGGAAAAAAGGAAACTTTTGGTACTTTAGGAATAATTTATGCTATGTTAGCAATTGGATTATTAGGATTTATTGTTTGAGCTCATCATATATTTACAGTTGGTATAGATGTAGACACACGAGCTTATTTTACTTCAGCTACTATAATTATTGCTGTACCTACAGGAATTAAAATTTTTAGTTGATTAGCTACCCTTCATGGAACACAACTAAATTATTCCCCTGCTCTTTTATGAGCATTAGGATTTGTATTTCTTTTTACTGTTGGTGGATTAACTGGAGTAATTTTAGCCAATTCTTCTCTTGATATTATTTTACATGATACTTATTATGTTGTAGCTCATTTTCATTATGTTCTTTCAATAGGAGCTGTCTTTGCTATTATAGCAGGATTTATTCATTGATACCCTTTATTAACAGGATTATCTATAAATCCTTCTTGATTAAAAATCCAATTTTCTATAATATTTATTGGAGTAAATTTAACATTTTTCCCTCAACATTTCCTTGGATTAGCTGGTATACCACGACGATACTCAGATTTTCCAGACAGCTATTTAACATGAAACATTATTTCTTCTTTAGGAAGAACAATTTCTTTATTTGCTATTATTTTCTTTATTTTTATTATTTGAGAAAGAATAATTTCTCAACGAACTCCTTTATTCCCAATACAACTTTCATCTTCAATTGAATGATTCCATTCTATACCTCCTATAGAACATACATATTCTGAATTTTCTTTTTTATCATCTAATTAAAAAAAAAAAAAAAAAAATCTAATATGGCAGATTAGTGCAATGAATTTAAGCTTCATATATAAAAATTTTTTTTTGTTAGAAAAATGGCAACATGAGCTAATTTAGGACTTCAAAATAGTTTATCTCCTTTAATAGAACAATTAAATTTTTTTCATGATCATACAATTCTTATTTTAATTATAATTACAACTTTAATTTCTTATATTATATTTATATTATTTTTTAATAAATTTACTAATCGCTATTTATTACATGGACAAACAATTGAAATTATTTGAACAATTCTTCCAGCTATTATTCTTATATTTATTGCCTTTCCTTCTTTACGTCTTTTATATTTATTAGATGAAATTAATTCACCATTAATTACATTAAAAGCAATTGGTCACCAATGATACTGAAGTTATGAATATTCAAATTTTTTAAATTTAGAATTTGATTCATATATAATTCCAACAAACGATTTAAATAATGAAGGATTTCGCCTTTTAGATGTTGATAATCGTATTATTCTACCATTTAATAATCAAATTCGAATTTTAGTAACAGCTTCCGATGTTCTTCATTCTTGAACTATTCCTTCTATAGGAATTAAAATTGATGCTACTCCTGGACGTTTAAATCAAACTAATTTTTTAATAAATCAACCAGGATTATTTTTTGGTCAATGTTCAGAAATTTGTGGAGCAAATCATAGTTTTATACCAATTGTAATTGAAAGAATCTCTTTAAATTATTTTATTAAATGAGTTTCTTCTCAATTAAATTAAAAAAACATTAGATGACTGATAGCAAGTAATGATCTCTTAAATCATATAATAGTAAATTAGCACCTACTTCTAATGAAAAAAATTAGTTTAAATAAAACCTTAGTATGTCAAACTAAAAATATTAATCATTTAATATTTTTTATTCCTCAAATAGCCCCTATTAGTTGATTAACTTTATTTATTATTTTTTCATTTACCTTAATTTTATTTAATATAAAAATTTTTTATTGTAACATTCCTATAATACCAAAATTAACCCAATTTTCTACACTTTCTAAATCTCAATTAAATTGAAAATGATAAATGATAACTAATCTATTTTCTGTATTTGATCCTTCAACAACTATTTTAAATTTATCATTAAATTGATTAAGTACATTTTTAGGATTATTAATCATTCCCTCTTTATACTGATTAATACCAAATCGATTTCAAATTATTTGGAATAAAATTATATTAACACTTCATAATGAATTTAAATTATTATTAAATTCTTCTAATAGAAATGGAAGAACTTTAATATTCATTTCATTATTTTTTCTAATTATATTTAATAATTTTTTAGGATTATTCCCTTATATTTTTACTAGTACTAGTCATTTAACATTAACATTAACTTTAGCTTTTCCATTATGATTAAGTTTTATATTATATGGTTGATTATGTCATACTCAACATATATTTGCTCATTTAGTTCCACAAGGAACTCCAAATGTTTTAATACCTTTTATAGTTTGTATTGAAACTATTAGAAATGTTATTCGCCCAGGAACTTTAGCAGTTCGATTAACTGCTAATATAATTGCTGGACATTTACTTTTAACTTTACTTGGAAATACTGGTCCAATATCTCCTTCATATTTTATTCTTTCTATTATTTTAATTACTCAAATTGCTTTACTTGTTCTTGAATCTGCTGTTGCTATTATTCAATCCTATGTATTTGCTGTTTTAAGAACTTTATACTCAAGAGAAGTTAATTAAAAAAAAAAAATGTCAAATCATATAAATCATCCCTTTCATCTCGTAGATTATAGTCCTTGACCTTTAACAGGGGCAATTGGAGCAATAACTACAATATCTGGATTAGTTCAATGATTCCACCAATATGATATTACTCTTTTTTTTTTAGGAAATTTAATTACTATTTTAACTATATATCAATGATGACGAGATATTTCCCGAGAAGGAACATTTCAAGGATTACATACTTTTGTTGTTACTTTAGGTTTACGATGAGGAATAATTTTATTTATTATTTCAGAAATTTTTTTTTTCATTTCTTTTTTTTGAGCTTTTTTTCATAGAAGTTTATCCCCAACTATTGAATTAGGAATAATTTGACCTCCTATTGGTATTGTTCCTTTTAATCCTCTTCAAATTCCTCTCCTTAATACTGTAATTTTATTAACCTCTGGAGTAACCGTAACTTGAGCTCACCATAGTTTAATTGAAAGAAATCATACACAAACTACTCAAAGTCTTTTTTTTACTGTTTTATTAGGAATTTATTTTTCAATTTTACAAGCTTATGAATATATTGAATCTCCATTTACAATTGCAGATAATATTTATGGATCTACTTTTTTTATAGCTACAGGATTCCATGGACTTCATGTATTAATTGGAACAACTTTTCTATTAATTTGCTTTTTTCGACATTTAATAAATCATTTTTCTAAAATTCATCATTTTGGATTTGAAGCAGCTGCTTGATATTGACATTTTGTTGATGTAGTCTGATTATTTTTATATATTTCAATTTATTGATGAGGTAGATAAAAATTTATATAGTATATTTTGTATATTTGACTTCCAATCATAAGGTCTAAATAAATTTAGTATAAATATGTTCCTCATTTTCATTATAAGTTTTATTATTTTAATTATTACAATTATCATAATATTAATAGCAACATTTTTATCAAAAAAAACAATTATAGATCGAGAAAAATGTTCTCCATTTGAATGTGGATTTGATCCTATAAATTATTCTCGTTTACCATTTTCTTTACGATTTTTTTTAATTGCAATTATTTTTTTAATTTTTGATGTAGAAATTGCATTAATTTTACCTTTAATTTTAATTATAAAAACTTCAAACTTAATAAATTGAATACTTACTAGTTTAATTTTTATTGGAATTCTTTTAATTGGCTTATATCATGAATGAAACCAAGGAGCTTTAGAATGAAATGAATAAAAAAAAAAATATGAAGCGATAAATTGCAATTAGTTTCGACCTAATCTTAGGTGAAATCCACCCTTATTTTAGGATAATAGTTAACTATAACATTTAATTTGCATTTAAAAAGTATTGAAATATCAATTTATCTTAAAAAAATTAATTGAAACCAAAAAGAGGTATATTACTGTTAATAATATTATTGAATTTATATTCCAATTAAAAAAAAAATATAAATGGAATTAAACCATTAAAGAAAAAAGTTAGCAGCTTTTTCTTGATCATCATATTTTAATTTATATAGTTTAAATAAAACATTATATTTTCAATATAAAAATAAAAATTTATTTTTTATAAATATTTAAAAATTAAAATAATTTCCTTAACATCTTCAATGTTACACTCTAAATATAAGCTATTTAAATAAAAAATTAATTTAAAAATAATATTAATATTAATAAAACTAATATTCATAACATAAATCTTAATAAATAAATTTTTAAATTATTATTTTGAAATTCTTGAATATATAATGAATAATTTTTTAATTGATAATATATTATTTGACCCCCAAAATATTCACTCCAACCTTGATCAAAAATTTTAAAACAATTTAATCCTAAAATTAAAGGTATTTTAACAATTCCTAAAGTTGAAATTACTGGTATAAATCACATTCTACCCACAAAAAATCTTATTTTATGATAATATAACGATTTATTTTTAAAAAAAAAAGTAATATTTCTAATTAAATATCCTAAAATTCCCCCCATAATACAAACAAATAAAGTTAATATTTTTATAAATATCGGTAAACAAATTATTGAAATATTAAAAAATATTAACCAATTTAATATTCTTCCCCCAATAATTGCTATAATTATTAAACTAAAAATTCTAAAACTTATTACTCATCTTTGATCTCTTAATATATTTAAAGAACCCCCTCTATAACTTCCTGTTATTGAATAATAAACTAATCGAAATGAATAACATACTGTTAATCCTGTAGAAAAAAAAAAAAGAAAAAAAGAAAAAAAATTTATATAAGATATTATTACTATTTCTAATATTATATCCTTAGAATAAAACCCAGCTAAAAAAGGTATTCCACATAATGCTAAATTAGCAATATTAAAACATCTACATGTTAATGGTATTCTTATTCTTAAATTCCCTATAAATCGAATATCTTGAATATTTTTTATATTATGAATAATTACTCCCGCACATATAAATAATAAAGCCTTAAATAAAGCATGAGTTAATAAATGAAAAAAAGCTAATTTAAAAAATCCTATAGATAAAATTCTCATTATTAATCCTAATTGACTTAATGTAGATAAAGCAATAATTTTTTTTAAATCAAATTCAAAATTAGCTCCTAATCCAGCTATAAATATAGTTAATCCAGAAATTAATAATAAAATTTGACCTCTAAAAGAATTTTCTAATATTACATTAAATCGAATTAATAAATAAACCCCCGCTGTTACTAAAGTAGAAGAATGAACTAAAGCAGAAACAGGAGTTGGAGCTGCTATTGCTGCAGGTAATCAAGAAGAAAAAGGAATTTGTGCTCTTTTTGTTATAGCAGCTAATACAACTAAATAACCAATTATTTTTATATTTTTATCATTATTTATTATATCTAAATAAAAAATAAAATTTCAACTTCCATAATTTAATATTCAAGCAATAGCTAATAATAAAGCAACATCTCCAATTCGGTTAGATAACGCTGTTAATATTCCTGCATTATAAGACTTTGTATTCTGAAAATAAATAACTAAACAATAAGAAATTAATCCTAATCCATCTCATCCTAATAAAATTCTAATTAAATTTGGTCTAATAATCAATAATATTATTGATATTACAAATATCAATACTAATAAAATAAAACGATTAATATTAAAATCTTCAGATATATATTCTTCTCTATAATTAATTACTAATCTAGAAATTAATAAAACAAAAGATATAAATATTAATCTTATTCAATCAAATAAAAAAGTTATTACAATAGATATAGAATGTAAAGAAATTACTTCTCATTCAATAAAATAAACTAAATCTATTAACATAAATTTTATTCTAAAAATAAATAAAATAATTCTAATAAAAAACAAAATATAAAAACTATTTTTACAATAATTAACTAAGTTATTCACAAAAAAAAAAAAAAAGATCTAAAATGAAAATTCCATATCATTGACACCACAAATCAATATTTTTTTTAAACTATTTAAATAAATTAAATTCATAATATACAAAAATTTCTTTTTATAATTAACAAATTTAAAGGTAATCAATGTAATATTAATAATAAATATTCCCGATTTAATCCTGAAAAAAAAAAATTTATTCCAGAATAAACCTTTCCATGTTGTCTATAAGCAAATAAATATAAAGTATATGCTGCTCTAAAAAAAGATAATAAAGATAAACTAATTATTGTTAATCATGATCATCTAATAATTCTATTTATTAAAGAAATTTCTCCTAATAAATTTAATGTAGGAGGAGCAGCTATATTACTAGAACATAATAAAAACCATCATATTGATAAACTCGGTATAAAATTTAATATACCTTTATTAATTAATATTCTTCGTCTACTTATACGTTCATAAGAAATATTAGCTAAACAAAATAATCCAGAAGAACATAATCCATGAGCAATTATTAATCTATAAGAACCATTTAATCCTCAATAACTTATAGTCAATAAACCTCTTAAAACAATTCCTATATGAGCAACAGAAGAATAAGCAATTAAAGATTTTAAATCTATTTGAAATAAACAAATTAATCTAACTAAAACCCCCCCAATTAATCTAATTCTCACTCAAATAAAATTTAATTTTATTCCTAAAATTTGAAATAAAGGAAATACTCGTAATAATCCATATCCCCCTAATTTTAATAAAACTCCAGCTAAAATTATAGAACCAGAAACTGGAGCTTCAACGTGAGCCTTTGGTAATCATAAATGTACTAAAAATATAGGTATTTTTACTAAAAATGCAAATACCATTCTTAAATATAAAAAATCTAAATTATATAAATTTTTATAACTTAAAATAAATAAATTTATTGTATTTAAATTTATTTTAATATAAAAAATTCCAATTAATAAAGGTAAAGATGCTAATAATGTATAAAAAAGTAAATAAATTCCAGCTTGTAATCGTTCTGGTTGATATCCTCATCCTAAAATTAAAAATAATGTTGGAATCAAACTTCTTTCAAAAAATAAATAAAATATAAAAATTCTTATTGATCTAAATGTTAAAATTAATATTAATAATAAAAAAATAATTATAAATAAAAATAAATTTTTATAATTTTTTAAACGAAAAATTATTTCTCTTGCTATTAATATTAATGAACAAATTCATAATCTTAATAAAATTAATCCATAAGAAATTATATCTATACCAAAATTATAAGAAATTGAACAAAAATAATAATTAAAATTAATTTTCAATATATAAATAAATGAAAATAAAAACAAAAAATTTTGAATTATCCAAAAGATATTTTTTAAAAAAAATAATATATATATAAATAAAATAAAAAAAATAAATTTTAACATTAACATTGTAAAATTGTAAATCTTTGAAAATAATCATTACCATGAGTTCGAATTATTGAAACTAAAATGGATAACCCTAAAACTCCTTCACATACACAAAATCTTAAAAAAAATATTCTAAAATAACTTTGAAAATTTATAAATAATAAATAAAATATTATTAATCTAAATAAAACTAAAACTATAAATTCTAATCTTAATAAAGTACATAATAAATGTTTTCGTCTAGAAACAAATGTAATACATCTAAATAAAAATATAATTAAAAAAATATAAATAATATATAAATTTATCATAAAAGTTTTAATAGTTTATAAAAAACATTAGTCTTGTAAACTAAAAATAAAATTTATTTTTTTAAAACTCAAGAAAAAAGAAATTCTTTTTCATTAACTCCCAAAGCTAATATTTTATATAAACTACTTCTTGAAATTTCTTTATTTTTATTAATTTTAAGCTTTATTATATCTTTTATTTTTATACAAATAAAACACCCTTTAGCTATAGGATTTATATTATTAATTCAAACTTGTTTAATTTCTTTATTTATAGGAATTTTTATACAAACATTTTGATTTTCTTATATTTTATTTTTAATTTTTATAGGAGGTATACTAGTTTTATTTATTTATGTTACTTCTTTATCTTCAAATGAAATATTTTCTTTTTCAATAAAATTAATAATCTTTTTTTCTTTTTTTTTCGTATATTCTTTATTTGTTTGATTTTTAGATAATAGATATTTTGATAATTTTATTATAAATAATGAAATAAATATTTTAACAAATTCTAATTTTATATTTGAAGATTGTTTATCATTAAATAAAATATATAATTTTCCTACTAATCTTATTACTATTATATTAGTTAATTATTTATTCTTAACTCTTTTAATAACTGTAAAAATTACAAAAAAAAATTATGGCCCTTTACGCCCTATAAACTAAAAAAAAAAAAAAAAATGTTTAAACCTTTACGAAAATCTCACCCATTATTAAAAATCATAAATAATTCATTAGTAGATCTTCCTACTCCTTCTAATATCTCAGCATGATGAAATTTTGGTTCTTTACTAGGATTTTGTTTAATTATTCAAATTTTAACAGGGTTATTTTTAGCTATACATTATACCGCAGATATTGAAACAGCTTTTAATAGTGTAAATCATATTTATCGAGATGTAAATAATGGATGATTTTTACGAATTTGTCATGCTAATGGAGCATCTTTTTTTTTTGCTTGTTTATTTACTCATGTAGGACGAGGAATTTATTATAATTCTTATTTATATACCCCAACATGAATAATTGGTGTAATTATTTTGTTTATAGTTATAGCCACTGGATTTCTAGGGTATGTTCTTCCATGAGGACAAATATCATTTTGAGGAGCCACAGTAATTACTAATTTATTATCTGCTATTCCTTACTTAGGAAATGATATTGTTCAATGAATTTGAGGAGGATTTGCTGTTGATAATGCTACATTAACACGATTTTTTACATTTCATTTTATTCTTCCTTTTATTATTTTAGCTCTTACAATAATTCATTTATTATTCCTTCATCAAACAGGATCAAATAACCCTTTAGGTTTAAATAGAAATATTGATAAAATTTCATTTCATCCTTATTTTATTTATAAGGATTTAATTGGATTTATTCTTTTTTTATGAATTTTAATTGCTTTTATTTGAAAATTTAATTATTTACTTATAGACCCAGAAAATTTTATTCCAGCAAATCCCTTAGTTACTCCTGTTCATATTCAACCAGAATGATATTTTTTATTTGCTTACGCTATTTTACGATCAATCCCTAATAAACTAGGAGGAGTAATTGCATTAGTTTTATCAATTGCTATTTTAATAATTCTTCCTTTTACTCATACTAGAAAATTTCGAGGATTTCAATTTTATCCATTAAATCAAAGATTATTTTGATATATAGTTATTATTTCATCTTTATTAACTTGAATTGGAGCCCGACCAGTAGAAATTCCTTATGTTCTTACTGGGCAAATTTTAACTGTTTTATATTTTTTATATTTTATTATTAACCCTTTATTATCTAAATACTGAGATAAATTATTAAATTAAAAAAAAAAATTAATAAGCTTTTATAGTATATGTCTTGAAAACATAAGAAAGAAGTATAATCTTCTATTAATTTAAAAATTAAATTGGTTCCCCTTTTAAAATAATTTTTACTCCAATAAAAAAAAATAAATAATTTAATGATAAAGGTAAAAATCTTTTTCAAGCTAAGTATATTAATTTATCATATCGAAATCGAGGTAATGTCCCTCGAACTCAAATAAACAAAAAAGAAATAATTGTAATTTTTAAAAAAAAAAATAATCTATAAATATCACCTCCTAAAAAAATTACACAAAATAATATTCTTATAAATAAAATTCTTGCATATTCAGCTAAAAAAATTAAAGCAAATCCTCCTCTTCTATATTCAACATTAAATCCTGAAACTAATTCTGATTCTCCTTCAGCAAAATCAAACGGAGTTCGATTTGTTTCTGCTAAACAAGAAGCAAATCAAACTATAGATAAAGGAAAACAAAATATAATAAATCATATATATAATTGAAATTCATAAAAATATAAAAAATTATAATTACCAATCAAAATAATAAATCTTAATAAAATTAAAGCTAATCTAACTTCATAAGAAATTGTTTGAGCAACTGCTCGTAATCCCCCTAATAATGCATAATTAGAATTTGAAGATCAACCAGCTACTATAACAGTGTATACCCCTAATCTAGTAATACACATAAAAAATAAAACCCCTAAATTAAAAGAATATAATTTAATTAAATAAGGGACACATATTCAAATTAATAAAGATAAAAATAAAGAAAAAATAGGAGAAAAATAATAAAAAATATAATTTGATAATAAAGGATAAGTTGTTTCCTTAGTAAATAATTTTACAGCATCACTAAAAGGTTGTAATAACCCAATAAATCCAACTTTATTAGGACCTTTACGAATTTGAATATAACCCAACACTTTTTGTTCTAATAATGTCAAAAATGCAACTCCTACTAATACACAAATTACTAATAATAATCTTCCAATTAGTGATAATAATAAATCTATATAAAACAAAAAAAAATTCTATTTATAATAAAAAAATTATATATATAAATTCTAAATTTATTGCACTAATCTGCCAAAATAGAAAAAAAAAAAAAAAAAAACTGCCAAAATAGTTTGCACTAATCTGCCAAAATAGTAATTAATTTTATTATAATTCTTTATTTTAAAATTTATATTTTTTATATTAGGTCCTTTCGTACTATAATATAATATTTTATTAAGGATAGAAACCAACCTGGCTTACACCGGTTTGAACTCAGATCATGTAAGAATCTAAAGGTCGAACAGACCTAAACTTTAAACTTCTACACCTAAAAATAACTCTTAATCCAACATCGAGGTCGCAAACTTTTTTATCGATATGAACTCTAAAAAAAAATTACGCTGTTATCCCTAAGGTAACTTAATTTTTTAATCAATATAATTGGATCATAAATTCATATATTAATGTTATTAATTTTAAAAGTTATTTAAATTTTAATATCACCCCAATAAAATTTTTAATTTTTTTATAAATTTTTTTAATCTTATTAATTTATAAAAAATAAAAATAAAGATCTATAGGGTCTTCTCGTCCTTTAATTTTATTTTAACTTTTTTATTAAAAAATAAAATTCTAAAAAATTTTAAAAAAGACAGTTTATATCTCATTCAACCATTCATACAAGCCTTCAATTAAAAGACTATTGATTATGCTACCTTCGCACAGTCAAAATACTGCGGCCCTTTAAAAATTTCAGTGGGCAGGTTAGACTTTAAATTAAATTCAAAAAGACATGTTTTTGATAAACAGGTGAATATAAATTTTTGCTACACCTAAAAATAACTCTTAATCCAACATCGAGGTCGCAATCTTTTTTGTCGATATGAACTCTAAAAAAAAATTACGCTGTTATCCCTAAGGTAACTTAATTTTTTAATCAATATAATTGGATCATATATTAATAAAAAACTTAATTTTTAATAAATAATATTACAAAAAAAATAATTTATAACAAAATTATTAATGATAACTAATTTTAAGCTTACATTTTATTAAATAAAATTTAAAAATTTAAAAATTTATTTTAAAGCTAATCCCTTAAAATATTAATTTTATAAATTTAATAAATTAAAAAAATTAATTCATTAAATTTATAAATCTAAATTAAATTTATTTCTTAAAAAACTAGATATATTTTAAAACGATTAACATTTCATTTCAAATTATATATTTAAAATAATTATTCAACATTAACTTTTATATATAATTAAATCTTTAAAATTCGAGAAAAATAATTATAATTATTAATTATTTAATAAACCCTGATACACAAGGTACAATAAATCAAATTTTCTTTTAAAATAAAAATTTTTCAAATTATTTCAATTTTCTTTTACAATACTAATTCACTATAATTAAAATTATTTTTTCTTTAAAAAATACTAAAACTAAAATTATTAAAATTACTTTTATTAAATATATAAACAATTTTTTTCTTTTTTGTGCTTCTTTTTACGAAAATCAATTTAAATTGAATTGCACAAATTTCTTTTCAATGTAAATGAAATACTTAACTTTTTAAGCTTTAAATTGAAAGTCATTCTAGATACACTTTCCAGTACATCTACTATGTTACAACTTATCTTATTTTAAAAATAAGAACGATGGGCGATATGTACATATTTTAGAGCTAAAATCAAAAAAATAATCTTTTTTTTTTTACTTTCAAATCCACTTTTATATTTTTATTTCAAAAAATAATCCATTTAAATAAATTTATTGTAATCCATTTCTACTTAAATATAAACTGCACCTTGATCTGACATTTTATTTTTATTAATATTAAGAAAATTATATCTTATAATATATTCTGATGACGACGATATACAAATTAAATAAATTTAAGTAAGGTTCAATGTGGATTATCAATTACAGAACAGATTCCTCTGAATAGACTAAAATACCGCCAAATTTTTTAAATTTTAAGAATATAACTAATACTACTTTGATTTTTTTTTATTTAATTTTAATAATAGGGTATCTAATCCTAGTTTATTACAAAATTTTTATAACTTCAATTATTTTTTTTATAAATAAATAAATAAATTTAAAAATTTCACTTAATAAATTTATAAATATATTATTTATATAACTATTTAATTACAATCAAAAAATTTTTATTTGTATTATTTGTATAACCGCGGTAGCTGGCACAAATTTAACCAATACTTATATATAATTACTAAAACAAAATTTCTTTTTTATTTAATATTAATTACTGAGAATATTAATTTATAAATCATTTATTAAAAATAATTTTTTTTTCACACAAAAATTTACATGTAAAATAATATAATAACAAAAAAATTAACCAAAATAAGCGAGCGTTAACACAAAATTTTATTAGTTCAATCCTCACTAAATTAAATTTTATATAAAAATACCCCTTAAATATTTTTATATTTATTTATTAATAAATAATTTTATACCAATTAATCATTATTTTTAAAATAATATAAAATTAATAAAATTTAAAAATTTACAATAATTATCAATTATGTAAAATTAATTAACACAAAATTTTATTAGTTCAATCCAATATTTATAATTTTATAATTATAATTTAATTTAAAAATTTAATATAATTATAATATTAAATAAATATAAATAAATTTATTATTATAAATATATTAATATTTAAATTTATAAATTTTAACAATAAATATTTATAATTTTATAATTATAATTTAATTTAAAAATTTAATATAATTATAATATTAAATAAATATAAATAAATTTATTATTATAAATATATTAATATTTAAATTTATAAATTTTAACAATAAATATTTATAATTTTATAATTATAATTTAATTTAAAAATTTAATATAATTATAATATTAAATAAATATAAATAAATTTATTATTATAAATATATTAATATTTAAATTTATAAATTTTAACAATAATTTATATAATTGTTTTATATTAATAATAAAATTTTATATATATATTTGTTTATTTTTTTAATCATAAGTCCCTTAGGCTTATAAATAATTCACTGTATTTTATATAATAACAACAATAAAGATATTTATATAATTGTTTTATATTAATAATAAAATTTTATATATATATTTGTTTATTTTTTTAATCATAAGTCCCTTAGGCTTATAAATAATTCACTGTATTTTATATAATAACAACAATAAAGATATTTATATAATTGTTTTATATTAATAATAAAATTTTATATATATATTTGTTTATTTTTTTAATCATAAGTCCCTTAGGCTTATAAATAATTCACTGTATTTTATATAATAACAACAATAAAGATTTTATAATATAAAAATTTTAAATATAATTAAAATTTAAT